TTTATTGGATTTGTTGCTAAAATATCGGTATTAAACCCGAAACTTCCGGCAGATGGCCAATAGCCCAAGGAAACGAAAAAATAGGTTATATTTTTCATATACTCTCCTCTTTCTTATAGATAAGACTACCAAAGAACATAGTTCTTTTTGTATCACCTCACTCGCCTCGCCCTGATCGATTTCTTTTTATTAATTTATTTTTTATGGGAATAGATTAAATCATCTAGTAATTTATAATTTGAAAATTTATTATTTTTTTAAGTTCTCCATAATTTAAGATTAAGATACTTATTAGGTTAGGTCTTAGGCCTCACACCAATTGCGAAATATTTCGTTTGTTGAAACGTTTCTTAGTAAGGGGTTTCCCTTGTACTAAGGGTAGGAATGGGAAGGAAGAAAGCGATCGGATCCGTGAATTCCTCATCCTCAAATAAGCCCTTCCCGGGGTATTGTCTCATAAGTAATTGTTAGGATTAAAGTGTTGATATAATTAGAAGAAGCAAACGGCAAGTCCAAGTTAATAAAATAAACTAAGACTAAGAAAGAAGCGCATAACGTACGTTTTCACATTTCTAATTTTTAGGATTAAATTAAACAAAAGGATTTGCAAATAAAAGTGCTAATGCCACGACCAGTCCGTAAATTGTTAAAGCTTCCATAAAAGCTAGACTAAGCAATAAAGTACCTCGTATTTTACCTTCCGCTTCTGGTTGTCTCGCAATACCTTCTACAGCTTGGCCCGCAGCAGTACCTTGGCCAACTCCAGGTCCAATGGAAGCAAGCCCTACGGCCAATCCAGCAGCAATAACGGAAGCGGCAGAAATCAGTGGATTCATAGTAAGTTCCTCGTACAAAAAAATAAATGGTTAATGATACAATCAACCAATGCATTATTACTTATTTTATCACTACGATCTATCGGGTCAAAGTAATTAAAAACTCTGAATTGAAATTATAATATTAGTTAATCGTCAGAATGACTTCGATATCTCTTTTTTTTTTTTTTTTTTAGTTTATACCCATGATCAAATCTTTGTAAACTCATATGCATATAGTTCTACTTATTGCATTTCTTAGTTTCGAACCATTCTTTCATTCAATTCTTCGTTCTTTACTTACTTTCTATATCCGTACGTTCATCTGTTTTTTCATTCAATCTACAATTACAGACGAAAAAGAAAGACTTATATTGTATTGTAATCCATCTAAACGAAATGCAGTGTGGTTAAAAAAAGAAAATAAAAGAATCAACATTCAATATAGTAATAATAAATAGTATTATAGTAATAATATAAATATATAAATAGATATTAATAATATACTGGGAAAGAAATTAGGAATAAATAAAATATAAAAATATATAATATATAGTCCATAGGAATAATCCCTATATAACTAGTAAATATCTAATATCACATATACATTTGTTTCTTCTATAATGTAAACCACCTGCATTTTATTTTTATATTGAATTGGATTTTAGAATCATTCTTCGAAACATATGTAAGGGTTAGACTTATAGACATTACATATATCTAGTTTGACTTGACCCCCTAACCCATATTTTTCCAATTCCGTAATATCATCTGTCTTCCCTCCTACGAGATTAGGTCATCCATACATATATAGATACAAATATCTATGTATTATGTTGCCCAACCAAGTGCGTATTTGGAATCATGCATGACTTCGGGTAAGTGAAAAAAGACTATTAAAAAAACTAATCAATGATGACCCTCCATGGATTCACCTATATAAGCCGCGGCTAAAGTTGCAAAAATGAGAGCTTGAATACCGCTTGTAAATAATCCAAGAAACATAACGGGGATAGGAACTACTGAAGGTACTAAAGAAACAAGAACAACAACTACTAATTCATCAGCCAATATATTCCCGAAAAGTCGAAAACTAAGAGATAAAGGTTTTGTAAAATCTTCTAGGATGTTAATTGGTAAAAGTATTGGAGTTGGTTGGATGTATTTCCCAAAATATCCCAATCCTTTTTTGCTAAGACCCGCATAAAAATATGCCACTGACGTGAGTAAAGCTAAAGCAACAGTAGTATTTATATCATTCGTGGGCGCAGCTAACTCCCCATGAGGTAACTGTATAATTTTCCAAGGTAAAAGAGCACCTGACCAGTTAGAAACAAAAATAAATAGGAACATAGTTCCAATAAAGGGAACCCAAGGGCCATATTCTTCTCCAATCTGAGTTTTACTCAAGTCTCGAATAAATTCAAGGACATATTCGAAGAAATTCTGTCCGTCGGTCGGAATTGTTTGTGGATTCCGAACTGCTATGATGACTGAACCTAATAAGATAGCAATTACGACCCAAGAAGTGATAAGTACTTGGGCATGGATTTGTAAACCTCCTATTTGCCAATATAAATGTTGGCCTACTTCTACACCCGATATATCGTATAACCCATTGAGTATTTTAATGGAACATGGTATAGCATTCATATTGTCCTCTGATATAAATCGAACTTAAAAAATTATTTTGATTCAACCATCTCTTTCTCAACTCACCAACATTAATCATCTTTTAATACAAATTGAATTTAGGATACCAATAAATTTAAATTTTAGGATATTAAAAAATCACATAACATAATATAAATATCCCCATTTTTATCTCTATCTCTTTTTGAAGTTCAAGAATAGTAACCGATCCAATAAATCGATCGAGTTCCCAAACAATTAATTAATTTTATTATTCTTAATCATAATCAACGATTTCTTATATAGCTATAACGACCCTCGCAAATTGCGAATACTAATTTGTTAAGAATGAATCGAATTGAAGCTATAGCATCATCGTTAGCTGGAATCGAAATATCTGCAAGATCCGGGTCACAATTTGTATCAATTAAACAAATAGTAGGAATCCCTAAAATGACACATTCTCGAAGAGCTGTATATTCTTCTTGCTGATCAACGATGATTACAATATCGGGTAACCCCGTCATATATTTGATCCCACCCAAATATGTTTGCAAGGTAGATAATTTTCTCTTCAACATTGCTGCATCTCTTTTGGAAAGATGGTTGAGTTTCCCCATCTTTTGTTCTGCTCTTAAGTCCCTGAACTTATTAAGTCTCGTTTCCGTAGTGGACCAGTTCGTTAACATACCACCGAGCCACTTTTTATTAACATAATGACACCGAGCCCCTATTGCAGCTGATGCTACTAAATCCGCTACTTTCTTTTTGGTACCAACAATTAAAAAGGTTTTTCCACTACTTGCTGCATTAAAAACTAAATCACAGGCTTCTGATAAAAAACGAGCAGTTCTCGTAAGATTTATAATATGAATACCTTTACGCTTTGCAGAGATGTAAGGGGCCATTCTAGGATTCCATTTTCGAGTACCATGACCAAAGTGCACTCCCGCTTCCATCATTTCTCCTAAATTGATGTTCCAATATCTTTTTATCATTTTTCCCCGCATTTCCCCACACTTCCTCTTTTTTTTTATTAAAAAAAAAAAGCGACAAGATACCCTGAAATAAATAATTGTTCCGACGGAACCTTCTACCGTGGATTGACCCTTGATATATAGCCCAAACCCTTAATTTCTTTTAATTACTTATTTTTTTATTACTAAATTAATATAAATAATTGGACCAACCTAACCAAATAAAATAGTTAAAGTAAAAAGAATGAATCTCTTCTTAGGAAAATCGCGTAAATGGTTGTTGTGATGTCCCATAAAAATTGTTTGGAGCACATAATTCTCTATGGTATAACAAAATATCTCCCATTTCCAACTCGAATAAATTTTTCCTTTTGATTTCCAAATAAATATTTTTGTTTTCCCTTGAATGGTGTACTAATTTTTTGAATCCAGTACCAACAGGAATAAGCCCCCCCAGAACAACATTCTCTTTCAGTCCTTTCAACCAATCAATACGAGCTCGTAAAGCGGCTTTTGCTAAAACTCGAGCGGTTTCTTGAAAACTCGCTTCGGATATGAAACTTTGAGTACTCAGGGATGTTCTCGTTATTCCCAATAAGATTGCCCGATAATTGATCGCTTCGTCTAAAGCACGTCCCGCTCGTTCCGCTCGCAACAATCCGATTAATTCTCCGGGTGAAAAAACATTAGACATTCCATCTTCTGAAACCAACACTTTTGATGTTATTTGACGTACAATGATCTCTATATGTCTATTATGGATCTGTACTCCCTGAGATCGATAAACCTTTTGAATTTTATTAACCAAAGAGATACGACTCTGGGCTATAGTTAGCTCAGCTCCAATCAAGAATCCCCAGGGGATTCCAAGAATTCTTGGTATACGTTCGTTCCAACTTTCGACTCTCTTTTCGAGGTTCATCGATATTGAATCAATTGAACGCACTTCTAAGACCTGTTCCACTTTTGGAAGACCCTGCGTTATGTCACCAGATCTTGATTTTTCATATATAAATGTAACTAGTGTCTTTCCTTCATAAAGGATTTCTCCATAATGACCATGAACTGTTGCTCCTGGGGTAGCCAAATAAGGCTTAGCCGATCTTATAACTAAGGAGTCAACATGGTCAATTAAAATTTGACCGGATTTTTTTATGTGTGGCCCATATTTGAATAAACATGCATTTTCACAAATAAATTGCCCAAGGCAAATTATTGTGGATGTCTCTTCACCAGAATCGTGATGAAGAAAACAACAATTTAAATGGAATGGATGAAAAATTATATTACTGCATGAATTGGGATTATAAATTCTTCTATTTTCATCCATTAAACAATATTTAAATACTTGAAGTACTTTAAAAGTCTGCTTCAAATTGTTAAGTAGTAAATATTTCTTTAACGAGATTTGATTATGAGTTAATAAATGGTAAGATGAATAAAAATTCGTTATTTTAGGTACAATAGTACCTAAGGGACCCAACAAATACCTAATTGGGATTAGGGGATCCAATATCGCATTGTTATATTTCGAACCCTTGAATGGACTAATTCGAAAACAGTTGGATGATGACAA